GTTGAAGCGTAATGATCATACGTTTGTAATGCATTGTATGTCCCATAATAGGTCCCATTCTTCTACCCTTTCCGGGGACTCGATGACTATTTATAGCTATTACCTTGACGCCAAAGAAGAGTTCGACCCAATGTTTTATTTCTGTCCTAGTTGATCCTGATTCGACATTAGAAGTATATTGATTGTTCCCCAATAACCGAATACTTTTTTCTGTAAATACTGCATATTTGATTCCATCCATAAATCCATTTTCTTCCCTATGAGTTCCAGTATCGATAAGAATTCTAGTTCTTACTGTTCATATGTTATGGTATGAATATACCATACCAATTACCAATTCGGTATGTATGGATGATGAGATTCCATTGATACAGAGCCAATTCTAATAGACTTATTGAACGTTCCCATTGGCGTGCATCCAGCAGGAATTGAACCTACGAATTTGCCAATTATGAGTTGGGCGCTTTAACCATTCAGCCATGGATGCTTAACAGGGATCATCGTACATCGTGAATAACCAAATTCCAATTGAAATGAAATCTTTAGGAGGAATCAATGAGAGGACATCAATTTAAATCCTGGATCTTCGAATTGAGAGAGATATTGAGAGAGATCAAGAATTCTCACTATTTCTTAGATTCATGGACCAAATTCAATTCAGTGGGATCTTTCACTCACATTCTTTTCCACCAAGAACGTTTTATGAAACTCTTTGACCCCCGAATTTGGAGTATCTTATTTTCACGTGATTCACAGGGTTCAAGAAGCAATCGATATTTCACGATCAAAGGTATAGTACTGCTTGTAGTAGCGGTCCTTATATCTCGTATTAACAATCGAAAGATTGTCGAAAGAAAAAATCTCTATTTGATGGGGCTTCTTCCTATACCTATGAATTCCATTGGACCCAGAAATGAGACATTGGAAGAATCTTTTTGGTCTTGCAATATCAATAGGTTGATTGTTTCGCCCCTGTATCTTCCAAAAGGGAAAAATAGTTCTGAGAGTTGTTTCGTGGATCCGCAAGAGAGTACTTGGGTTCTCCCAATAAATAAAAAGTGTATCATGCCTGAATCTAACCGGGGTTCGCGGTGGTGGAGGAACCGGATCGGAAAAAAGAGGGATTCTAGTTGTAAGGTATCTAATAAAACCGTAGCTGGAATTGAGATCTCATTCAAAGAGAGAGATAGCAAATATCTGGAGTTTCTTTTTTTATCCTATACGGATGATCTGATCCGCAAGGACCATGATTGGGAATTGTTTGATCGTCTTTCTCCGAGGAAGAAGCGAAACATACTCAACTTGAATTCGGGACAGCTATTCGAAGTCTTAGGGAAAGACTTGATTTGTTATCTCATGTCCGCTTTTCGTGAAAAAAGACCAATTGAAGGGGGGGGGTTCTTCAAACAACAAGGAGCTGAGGCAACTATTCAATCAAATTATATTGAGCATGTTTCCCATCTCTTCTCGAGAAACAAGTGGGGTATTTCTTTGCAAAATTGTGCTCAATTTCATATGTGGCAATTCCACCAAGATCTCTTCGTTAGTTGGGGAAAGAATCAGCACGAATCGGATTTTTTGAGGAACGTATCGAGAGAGAATTTGATTTGGTTAGACAATGTGTGGTTGGTAAACAAGGATCGGTTTTTTAGCAAGGTACGGAATGCATTGTCAAATATTCAAAAAGAAAGATCGATTCTTTGGGATCCTTCCTTTCTTCAAACGGAAGGAACAGAGATAGAATCAGATCGATTCCCGAAATGCCTTTTTGGATCTTCCTCAATGTCCCGGCTATTCGCGGAACGTGAGAAGCAGATGAATAATCATCTGCTTCCGGAAGAAATCGAAGAATTTCTTGGGAATCCTACAAGATCAATTCGTTCTTTTTTCTCTGACAGATGGTCAGAACTTCATCTGGGTTCGAATCCTACTGAGAGGTCCACTAGAGATCAGAAATTTTTGAATAAAAAAAAGGATGTTTCTTTTGTTCTTTCCAGGCGATCGGAAAATAAAGAAATGGTTGATATATTCAAGATAATTACGTATTTACAAAATACCGTCTCAATTCATCCTATTTCATCAGATCCGGGATCTGATATGGTTCCGAAGGATGCACCGGATATGGACAGTTCCAATAAGATTTCATTCTTGAACAAAAATCCATTTTTTTATTTATTTCATCTATTCCATGGCCAGAACAAGGGGGGATACACGTTACACCACGATTTTGAATCAGAAGAGAAATTTCAAGAAATGGCAGATCTATTCACTCTATCAATAACCGGGCCGGATCTGGTGTATCATAGGGGATTTGCCTTTTCTATTGATTCCTACGGGTTAGATCAAAAAAAATTCTTGAATAAGGTATTCAACTCCAGAGATGAATCAAAAAAGATTTCTTTTTTGATTCTACCTCCTCTTTTTTATGAAGAGAATGAATCTTTTTATCGAAGGATCAGAAAAAACTCGGTCCGTATCTACTGCGGGAATGATAATGATT